ATTAGTAAAGCCGAAGTCAACGAGGGCACAACTGTGAAAAAATTAAAGCCCCGGGCTCGAGGACGGGGTTATCCTATAAAAAGATCCACTTGTCATATAACTATTGTATTGAAAGATATATCTTTAGATGAAGAGGAAGAAATAGATAAAAGGAAATTCTATAAATTAGAGCTGAGGAATACTTAAAGGAAGAATATTTTATATTATAAAAAATACAAATACGCTATATTATGTTATGCTTAAAAAAAAATCGAATGAATAAAAAAAAAATACAAACGGATGTCACGTTTCACGATATATATAGTAGTGGGGGATTATGGGACAAAAAATAAATCCACTTGGTTTCAGACTTGGTGCAACCCAAGGTCATCATTCTCTTTGGTTTGCACAACCAAAAAATTATTCAAAGGATCTACAAGAAGATCAAAAAATACGAGATTGTATCAAAAATTATGTGCAAAATAATATGAAAATATCCTCTAATGTAGAGGGAATTGCACGTATAGAGATTCAAAAAAGAATCGATTTGATTCAGGTCATAATCTATATGGGATTCCCCAAGTTATTAATAGAAGACAGGACTCGAAGAATCGAAGAATTACAGACGCATGTACAAAAAGAACTCAATTGTGTAAACCGAAAACTCAACATTGCTATTACAAGAATTGCAAATCCTTACGGGCACCCCAATATTCTTGCAGAATTTATAGCCGGACAATTAAAGAATAGAGTTTCATTTCGCAAAGCAATGAAAAAAGCTATTGAATTAACTGAACAGGCAGGTACAAAAGGGATTCAAGTACAAATTGCAGGGCGTATCGACGGAAAAGAAATTGCACGTGTTGAATGGATCCGAGAAGGTAGAGTTCCTCTACAAACCATTCGAGCTAAAATTGATTATTGTTCCTATGCAGTTCGAACTATCTATGGGGTATTAGGCATCAAAATTTGGATATTTGTAGACGAGGAATAATAAGAACTTACTTGACTTATATTTAGTTATATCTGGTGATAAAACAAAAAATGGCAAACTCTTTCATTCTTTTTCTGGTAAATAAGAAAAAAAAAAAAAAGAACAATTCTATAAGGTTGAATAAAAATTCGATTAATCATTTGATATAATTGCTATGCTTAGTGTGTGACTCGTTGGTTTTTTTAGGGTTGGGATTCCAAAAAATGGACAGCCCATAGTACAAACTGATAACTATAGAACTAATAACCAACTCATCACTTCGTGTTATCTGGATAGAAAGAACCAGTCAAGATATGATATATAAGTCATATCATTGTAGCAACTGAAATCTTTTTTACATAAAAAAAAAAAAATCTGATTATGGGTTGTAAAGCAATATAAAGTATACAGATAAATGGAAGGGTGAGAGAAAGATAGAAAAAGAATATTAATGATATATAATTCCAATATGTAAGGTCTATGAGTCATCTCATATAAAGGGAATGTAATAAAGCATCAATACTGATTGATCCATAATTAGACAAATCCGTGCATAGAACAAAAAATCAAGAGCCCCGAGCCAATAAAGACTGAGAAGGTTGACTCAAGAATAAATTTAATTGGAGGCTCCGTTGTAAAATTCAGACCTAATCATTAATCGAGAAGTGGTGGGAACGACAGAACCTGTGAATGCATAAGATTCTATTGAAAACGAATCCTAATGATTCATTGAGTAGGATGGCGGAACGAACCAGAAACCTATTCATTTATTCTGAGAGGTCATGTCATAGACTAATCTTACAACTGAATGTTGAAAGAGTAAATATTCGCCCGCGAATTTTTTTTTATTTCTAAATTTTAGTCGATTCGAAATAAAAGGAAAAACAAAATAAAGATTCATTATAGCGTTCTACCAAAACGACATTATCTATAAATAGAATACGTGTTAAATTATATATTAAAACACAAAAAATTTATAATTTATAATCGATTAGATCAAATTTCAAAGAATCCCACGATTCCATATATTATTAACCGTGTATTTTTTTTTGTTTAATTTTTTTTTAATTGTTTAATTCGCGAGGAGCTGGATGAGAAGAAACTCTCGTGTCCGGTTCTGTAGTAGAGATGGATGGAATTGCTAAACAACCATCAACTATAACCCCAAAAGAACCAGATTCCGTAAACAACACAGAGGAAGAATGAAAGGAATATCTTATCGAGGTAATCGTATTTGCTTCGGTAGATATGCTCTTCAAGCGCTTGAACCCGCTTGGATCACATCTAGACAAATAGAAGCAGGGCGGCGAGCAATGACACGAAATGCACGCCGCGGTGGAAAAATATGGGTACGCATATTTCCAGACAAACCTGTTACAGTAAGACCTACAGAAACACGTATGGGTTCGGGGAAAGGATCTCCCGAATATTGGGTAGCTGTCGTTAAACCCGGTAGAATACTTTATGAAATGAGCGGAGTAGCAGAAAATATAGCTAGAAGGGCTATTTCAATAGCGGCATCTAAAATGCCTATACGAACTCAATTCATTCTTTCTGGATAGGAATGTAGAAACAAACGAAAGGGGTTTTGGGGATGAAAAAAAAAACAATTGCAGGTTTCTTTTTTTGTTTTGAACAAATAATATTTCTTTTTTTTATTTATACCTTTGCATTGAAAAAGAAAAAACCGATAAAAAAATGATATGATTCAACCTCAAACCTATTTGAATGTAGCGGATAACAGCGGGGCCCGAGAATTGATGTGTATTCGAATCATAGGAGCTAGTAATCGACGATATGCTCATATTGGTGACATTATTGTTGCTGTAATCAAGGAAGCAGTACCAAATACACCTCTAGAAAGATCAGAAGTGGTCCGAGCTGTCATTGTACGTACTTGTAAAGAACTCAAACGCGACAACGGTATGATAATACGATATGATGACAACGCTGCGGTTGTTATTGATCAAGAAGGAAATCCAAAAGGAACCCGAATTTTCGGCGCGATCGCCCGGGAATTAAGACAGTTAAATTTCACTAAAATAGTTTCATTAGCACCTGAAGTATTATAGGGGAAGACCTTAATATAGTATTTGAATGAAATTGATTAAATTTATTTAATTAATTAGTAAATTGTTTATCTATCACGTATATATCTTTAATAATTCATAAATAAAAAAAAAAAAAAAGAATTCATAAATATTAAAAAATTAAGAAAAAAAGAAAAAGAGCATGTTGATTATATCAAAATTAGGGGGAAACAAAAATCTTAGTTTATCATGAGTAAAGACACTATTGCTGACATAATAACCTCTATACGAAATGCTGACATGAATAAAAAAAGAACAGTTCGAATACCATCTACTAACATCACTGAAAATATTGTTAAAATCCTTTTACAAGAAGGTTTTATTGAAAACGTGAGAAAACATCAAGAAAGCAATAAATATTTTTTGGTTTTAACCCTACGACATAGAAGAAATAGGAAAGGACCATATAGAACTGTTTTAAATTTAAAACGGATCAGTCGACCCGGTCTACGAATATATTCGAACTATCAACGAATTCCTAGAATTTTAGGCGGAATGGGGGTTGTAATTCTTTCTACTTCTCGAGGTATAATGACAGACCGAAAGGCTCGACTAGAAGGAATCGGCGGAGAAGTTTTGTGTTATATATGGTAATCTTTATAATAGCCGACACGGTCATATTTGTGAAAAAAGAGAAAGGACAAGTTTATAATATTATCCCTCTTACATTAGTTGATACTTCAAAGCGGTTTTACTTGGAATGAAACAACAAAAATGGATTCATGAGGGTTTAATTACTGAACAACTTACCGATGGTATGTATCTTCCGGATTCGTTTAGATAACAAAAAAATTATTCTGGTTTTTGTTTCGTAAAGGATTTCATGTAGTTTTATACGTATACTACCAGGAAATAGACTAAAAATTGAGGTAAGTCCTTATGATTCAACCAAAGGGCGTATAATTTAGAGACTCCAAAGCAAAGACTTGAATGATTAGGCGGTTTTTTCAATTTCAACATTCTTTCGTGAGGATACAATTCGAAATTAAAAATTTCAAGAAACTTATTTTCTTCCAATAAGTAGATTCGGAATTAAAAAAAGGAATGACAAATATGAAAATAAGGGCCTCCGTTCGTAAAATTTGTGAAAAATGTCGATTGATCCGTAGGCGGGGACGAATTATAGTAATTTGTTCTAACCCGAGACATAAACAAAGACAAGGATAATCTTTCTAAAACAAAAAGACTCTCGAAATCTAAAGGACCCGATGTACAGATGTACAAATAAATAAATAAAATAAGTAAAAAAAAAAAAAAAGAATAAGGATCTGTTTTGACATGAAATGGATATATCCATATATCTCTGACTTATATTTATGAGATGATAAAATATGGCAAAACCTATACCAAAAATTGGTTCGCGTAGAAATAGACGTATTGGTTCACGTAAGAATACACGTAGAATCCCCAAGGGAGTTATTCATGTTCAAGCAAGTTTCAACAATACCATTGTGACTGTTACAGATGTACGGGGTCGAGTAATTTCTTGGTCCTCTGCCGGGGCTTGTGGATTCAAGGGTACAAGAAGGGGTACACCATTTGCCGCTCAAACCGCAGCAGGAAATGCTATTCGGACAGTAGTGGATCAAGGTATGCAACGAGCAGAAGTTATGATAAAAGGCCCGGGTCTCGGAAGAGATGCGGCATTAAGAGCTATTCGTAGAAGTGGTATACTATTAAGTTTCATACGGGATGTAACTCCTATGCCACATAATGGCTGTAGGCCTCCTAAAAAAAGACGTGTGTAAAAATAAACATTGAAGAGATTTCAAGAGAAATAAATAATTCAATGATTTGATCAAATAATATACTATGGTTCGAGAGAAAGTAACAGTATCTACTCGGACACTACAGTGGAAGTGTGTTGAATCAAGAGCAGACAGTAAGCGTCTTTATTATGGACGCTTTATTCTGGCCCCACTTATGAAAGGTCAAGCCGATACAATAGGCATTGCAAT